GCATTTTCTTTTGATCCAAATTTTTTTTTCTCCTTATTGGTCAGGAAAGACAAGAAAATTTCAGGGTAGCAAATATTCTCTAGAATTTCTCGTAGATTCGAACCCATAGCTGCTGATAGAACTAGAATAGATACTTTCTGTTTCCTACTCACACGAGCCCATATCCTTGCTTTTCTATCAATCTCTAATTCTAATCTTCCTCCCCAATCGGATATTATGGTGCCTGTATAGACCGACATTCCATTATGGCCCAATTCTGACCGATAATAGATACCGGGACTTTGCAATATTTGATTGATGACAATTCTGTATATTCCATTTACTATAGAAGTTCCCAAAGAATTCATTAGAGGAATGTTTCCAATAAAAATTGTTTGTTCCTGCATATCCCCCCGGCTTTTCCAAATTAATCCTGCGGATACATATAATTCAGAAGAATATGTGAATGATTCATATACAGCATCTCTTTCTTTTAGCAAGGGTTCTACCAATTGATATGTTTCCACAAATAATTGAAATTCAATTTCTTGATCCGTATCTTCAATTTTTGGAAACTTATAAAGTTCTTCTGTTAAGCCCTGATAAATGAACCTACAAAAGCCTTCAAATTGTATCTGATTCGACCCAGGTATTGTAGACATTCCCGCATTTCCATCTCCGAGCATTTTGAATTTCCCATTTATCAAAAAATCCCATTCGTTTCTCATTCTGCATTGATTCATATGATTCTATGCAGAATGCTGGAATTTAGATTCTGTTTACTGAATCACATGAAATTTTACCCAACTCCATAGAAATGGAATGTATGAAATACGTATGAACGGGGGAAAAAAGATGATGTTATACTTAATTAAATCGGAATTTCTAAGAGACGGATACAAACGGAAACGAAGCGATAAATTCCACTTAGACTTACGGAGTTTTGTATAGAATAAAAAAAAAGAATTCAACTTATATCATTATTATGATATTCCATATTCCAATCCGCTTGGATACCAGAAAAAAAAAAAAAAAATAAATAAAAGTCGTGATTTGATCTATTCGCTGAGATAAAGACATAAGAATCAGACACAATATAACAACATAAAGTTCATTTTTTTAGCACTTAACTTTTTGGTGGATTCCCGTGTTCAAAAAATGATTGCGGAGAACCCCTTTTTTCTTTTTTTAGTAGAATTTTTCGAATAGGATTGAAGTGCGTAAGAAGGCTTGTATTTAGTAAACCCGTGCCCATATAGCTATAGCTATCTATATATACATCACCCCCCCCCCCTTTATTGCATAGTTCGATTCGTGACAGCGCATGTCGTGCTCTATCAAAATTTAGATTTTCTCTTCAATCTAAATTGCAGTATGACAATTTTCGTCAAATTCCCTATAGAGAGGCACCATACACAGATAAGATAACCGATAAGCTAGAAGCTCGCCCTGAAACGATTTATGTTTGGGGTTTACATAGACTCATAATTGCTGTTATAATTGAAATTGAGAATTGAAATTGGTTTTTTTTTCTAGAAAAAAAACCAATACCAATTAGGTAGGTATTAATTTTGATTTGCTTCTATCATTTATCATTAGGAAACACACTTTCCAATTTAAATCCAAGAGTCGGTCATGAATTTATAGTCACTAGTTAACGGTTCCAATTTGGCCTGAATTTTGGCTTTTGTGACTGAAAATACACATTTTTTTTTTTCAATAGAAAAAAAGAAAGAGAAAAGAGAGGGATTAAGATATTGTGTGTTTTGAGATACTATAAAATCAATTGCAGAAATGGAGTTGCTCCAAAAGAAGAAAAAAAAAAAGGACAGATTTCTTTTAGGCAAGATTTAAGAAAAACGAGATTTCAGAGGGAAGTACAAAAAAAAAGACATTGAGTACCCCCCAAAACAAGCAAAGGGGGAATATTTTCATCTATTTTGGATCGTTTTGGCGGCATGGCCGAGCGGTAAGGTGGGGGACTGCAAATCCTTTTTCCCCAGTTCAAATCTGGGTGTCGCCTGATCAACAAACGATAAGACTCGAAATCCCTTATTCTGCTTGGCTGGTATAACTCGCCGAATCTTTTGCAGCAAAGTACGCGACTCGTGACACTTTCTTGATTCTAAATAGCTGGGGTTTCCGTTCTTTAAAGTGCTGTCAATCCTTGCATTTAGAATTCACGGAAAGATTATAGTAGTGGAAGTGCTATCATATCAAATCAAGAGTTTCCGATTTATTTCCACTGCTAATGTAGAGTCTACTGACCGGGTCTTGAATTAGATTGAATAGCCCGAGGAGAATCGAATTAATAGTTATGGAAGGGGCGGGAGATCCTTTGTATACAGTATACAGAGTAGACAGACTCATGAGAGTCTCTGAACGCACGGGCATTCAATCAATATTCGATTGGATGCATAATTTTACTTAATGAAAATCAAGGGCAACAAAAAAAAAAAACGAAGAGGTATTACTACATATTAGGTCACATTCCCTTTGATACTTCCAAAGAAAAGCGCGGCTGTGTATTTAGTTTCGTTTTACCGATTCGACTAGAAATCATATACGAACTTGTTCTAAGTGGATTTATTGGGGCGTTTCATATTTATTGGAGTCTTTCATCAAGGGCGTTGGGTCAAAATCCCTTTTTGACTCTGCACCAGTGATTCCACTATTATTAGGAAACAATAATGGAATAATTTCTTCATATTCATAGAGATAGGGGACATAATTCACATGGATATAGTAAGTCTCGCTTGGGCTGCTTTAATGGTAGTCTTTACATTTTCCCTTTCGCTCGTAGTATGGGGAAGAAGTGGACTCTAGAGATACTACTAATTGAGTTGGGAAATCAAACTGTATCACTTTTTTTCTAGATCGTTCTTCAAAGCCTTTTTAATTATATTAATTATTAAATAATGAAATTCTATTTAATATATTTAATTCAGTAATTAAATTCCATTTAGAATTTCGAAATGGAATTAATCAAAATATCTTCATTTAGGAATTCTATTGTCTTGGATTCTAGCGAGGTAATTGTATTCGATTCTATTATGAATAGAATACAATTCATAATATATATGAATAATACTCTTTCAGAATCCAAATCAAACAGATATTTCACAAATTCCCCTATTCCTATTTTGAAAGGAAAGGGGATATGGATAATAGGAATTTTATTCCAACCGAAGTCTTCCTAAATTTTCTATTTCGTTTTTCTGAACCGGCCCTTCCCGGAGTTATATATGGACAATGAGGAAGAACGCGGAAAACCGGACTCCTTTTTACTTTTTTTTTATTGGCCTTTTTACTGTTCAAAGAGAAAAGAAAGGAGTTCACGATTTACTATTTCAAAATAATAAGATTGTGCCTAGGTCAAGTCACATATTTCGCACTTACCGCTTGTTTTATTATTTTAGAAATTTGATTTCGGCTATGCTTTATTGACTCGTTTCATATCATGGCTCAAGGGCAAGGGTTGAAAATCGCTGAGGTACCCCTTTTGAAATCTGAAGAAGGTACCATAGAACTCCTTGGATCATCTGTCAACCGCTCAATCAATTACTTCTTCGGAATGCTAAAAAAAGATTACTTTATTTCTTTCATATTTCATTTTCTTTTATTAACTTGATTTTCTTTTAGTAATATACGCCCAAGTTTGTTTTTCTTTCATTGATTTGATTCTAATGGATACCGGGATTCATATTGAAACTAATCAGAAATCAAGAAATTAGAAAATCGTAAGAGCCGCCTTTCGCTTATTTCAGATTGATTGGAATAAACAAAAAGAAAATACAAATAGATGAAGCAAAGAAATAGAATTGAGATACTATATACATTACATATATTTAAGTCATATTAACATGTATGAAGATACATATCCATATTGTAGATTGATCTCTATTCAGTTTCTATCTTTATACATTACAATAATAAAAATAGATAGTATAGTAGAAAGATTCATATATGAGTCTTTCTACTATACTATCGGATCTCATAGGCTATTGCTGATTCTAGTCCGTTCATTTTATTTAAGACTAAGACGGGAAATTGGAATTTTTTTTTCTTAAATCATTGATAAGAACTAAGAAGTCGAGTTTCATTCAAATTAATCACCTTGACTGACCGTTTTTACATATATTATAAGCAAAAAAGCAGTAGGAACTAGAACGAACAGTGTAGTAGCAATAAATGCGAGAATATTGACTTCCATAATCTCATCGTTTGGTTTTTTTTTTTACTTCACAATAACTCGGGATTTAATCCCATAGAGATGATAACCCTTTCGCTTGTAAATTCAATGGGATCAATTACATTTCGATGATAGCGAATGGGATCAATATCATGAATAACAATATCTGACTGTCAAGTCGATTCATCGTCGAGAATTCAATAGTATAACATAGGCAGATCTTTTATCCACACACCGAATACAAACTTGAATCCCGGATTCAATCAAAAGAATTCCTTTACTTTAATACTAAAATACTAATACTTAATACTTTTTTTTATTTATCATTCTTTTCCATTCTGTCTTTTCTATAATCGACCGCCTTACTTGTACAACCACCTAACCGCTTCCACTTCCATTGTTTACAAAGGGTTTAGAAATAAACCAAACAAACAATCGAAACAAAATAGAAAAAGGAAAGGGGTTAAGTTCTAAACTCCTTTTTCGTTTTTTTTTTTTATGATATAATTTTCTTGAAAAAAAAAGAGAAAAGGATCGTATTAGGCATGAAATTCGACCGTTTTCTTTTGACCTAGTTTAACAGAAAAAGGCGCGATATATTGATATCTTTTTTTTATTGGATTTGGATCCGTCGGGACTGACGGGGCTCGAACCCGCAGCTTCCGCCTTGACAGGGCGGTGCTCTGACCAATTGAACTACAATCCCGGGGAACTAAAAAGTACCGAATCCATATTCTTATGATTTCATTCAAACCATTTCATTTCTATTTAGAGAAAAATCGACGTGTTGGAACAGAGACGTGAGTGAGATATTGATATCCACACGGAT